AACATTGCTATCAAAAGAATTGCAAAACCTTATGGAAACCCTAATATTATTGCAGAATTTATAGCCGGACAATTAAAGAATAGAGTTTCGTTTCGAAAAGCAATGAAAAAAGCTATTGAATTAACTGAACAAGCAGATACAAAAGGAATTCAAGTACAAATTGCAGGGCGTATCGATGGAAAAGAAATTGCACGTGTTGAATGGATCAGGGAGGGTAGGGTTCCCCTACAAACGATTCGTGCTAAAATCGATTATTGTTCCTATACAGTTCGGACTATCTATGGGGTATTAGGCATCAAAATTTGGATTTTTATAGACAAGGAAGAAGAATAAGAAAACTTTCATTGTTTTTAACTGCTATCTATTGGTTGAACAAAATACAGGGAAACTCATTGATTCTTTGAAACTCATTGATTCTTTTTCTAGCCAATCAAAGCAAGCCATTCTAATTCTTAATTCTATAGGGTTGAATAAAAATTCGATTGACCTTTTGATATAATTGCTATGCTTAGTGTGTGACTCGTTGGTTTTTTTCGGGTTAGGATGAAAAAAATAAGCTCGGTAGTATGAAAACCAACTCACTACTTCGTATTATCTGGATCTAAAGAACCAGTCAAGATATGAGAAATCAGGCATATCTTTGTAGCAACTGAAATTTTCACTTTAATTATCAAAATAAAGAAGAAAGGTGTGGATAAACGGAAGGATGAGAGAAAGAGAGAAAAAGAATATCAATGCTATAGAATTCCAACATGTAAGGTCTATGAGTCATCTCCTAAAAAGCAGTGTAATAAAGCATCAATACTAATTGATTCATCCATAATGAAATATGAAATGAATTCTCGGTATAGAAGAAAAAAGAGCTTCGAGTCAATAAAGACTAAGAAGGTTGACTCAAGAATAAATTGGATTATTAGCTCCATTGTAGAATTCGGACCTAACCATTAAGTACGAAGTGATGGGAACGATAGAACCTGTGAATGCAAAAGATTTTATTGAACAAATGAATCTTAATGATTCGCTAGTCTGGATGGCGAAATTAACCAGAAAAAAATACATCTATTCTCAGAAGTCACGAACAGGCGTTAAGACTGAAATAGAGATTGCAAGAGTAAATATTCGCCCGCGAAAACTTTCTTTTTTTTTTCGAATTGATCAACTTATTGATAAACTTAGATAAAGGACAAGGGAAAATAAAGATTTATTAGAACGTTAGAAAAAACTATTATTTCTAACATTTTTTAAAAAAATGTTAGAATATCTATTCAAATAAATTGAAATTCCATTTTGAATCCTTTTTTTTTCGCGAGGAGCTGGATGAGAAGAAATTCTCACGTCCAGTTCTGAAGTAGAGATGGAATTCCGAAACAACCATCAACTATAACCCCAAAAGAACTAGATTCCGTAAACAACACAGAGGAAGAATGAAGGGAATATCTTTTCGAGGTAATCAGATTTCTTTCGGTAAATATGCTCTTCAGGCACTTGAACCCGCTTGGATCACATCTAGACAAATCGAAGCAGGTCGACGGGCAATGACACGAAATGCACGCCGTGGTGGAAAAATTTGGGTCCGTGTATTTCCAGACAAGCCGGTTACAGTAAGACCTGCTGAAACACGTATGGGTTCGGGGAAAGGGTCCCCTGAATATTGGGTAGCTGTTGTTAAACCGGGACGAATACTATATGAAATGAGTGGAGTAACCGAAAATATAGCTAGAAGGGCTATTTTAATAGCAGCATCAAAAATGCCTATACGAACGCAGTTTCTTATTTCAGGATAAAAATCTAGAACCGAGAGAAATGAGTCTTCGGGATGAAACAAAAACGCAAGTTTCTTTTTTTGGACAAACAATATTTCTTTTATTTTCTTCATCCTTTGCATTGGAAGAATAGACTAAAAAATTAATATGATTCAACCCCAGACCCATTTAAATGTAGCGGATAACAGCGGGGCCCGAGAATTGATGTGTATTCGAATCATAGGAGCTAGCAATCGCCGATATGCTCACATTGGTGACGTTATTGTTGCTGTGATCAAAGAAGCAGTACCCAACATGCCCCTACAAAAATCAGAAGTAGTCAGAGCTGTAATTGTTCGTACTTGTAAAGAACTTAAACGTGACAGCGGTATGATAATACGATATGATGACAATGCTGCAGTTGTGATTGATCAAGAAGGAAATCCAAAAGGAACTCGAATTTTTGGTGCAATCCCCCGAGAATTGAGACAATTAAATTTTACTAAAATAGTTTCATTAGCTCCCGAGGTATTATAAAATAAAATCAGATGTTGATGTTTTTTTATCTTTCTTTGGGGTATTTGAAAGAAATAGATTAAGAACTTGATTTCTTCCTAGATTGTGTCTCACGCATATACCTTTAATTATATATCATAAACTAATAATAAAAAAATAAAAACATGTTGATTATATCCAATTTCGAGGCACCAATAATTTTAGTTCATCATGAGTAGAGACACTATTGCTGAGATAATAACTTCTATACGAAATGCGGATATGGATAGAAAAAGAGTTGTTCGCATAGCATCTACTAATATTACCGAAAATATTGTTAAAATACTTTTCCGGGAAGGTTTTATCGAAAACGTCAGAAAACACCGAGAAAAAAACAAATCTTTTTTGGTTTTAACCCTGCGACACAGGAGGAATAGGAAAAGACCCTATAGAAATTTTTTAAATTTAAAACGGATCAGTCGACCCGGTTTACGAATCTATTCTAACTCTCAACGAATTCCTAGAATTTTAGGGGGGATGGGAATTGTAATTCTTTCTACTTCTCGAGGTATAATAACAGACCGGGAGGCTCGACTAGAAGGAATCGGCGGAGAAATTTTGTGTTATATATGGTAATCCTTTTAATACCCAAATGGGATCCGAAACCTATTCCCATTTGTAAAAAAAAAGGGGAAGGTGAGTTGTCTAATATCGTTTCTCCTCCATTAGTTGATACTTCAAGGGGGCTTTACCTGGAATGAAAGAACAAAAATGGATTCATGAAGGTTTAATTACTGAATCGCTTCCCAACGGCATGTTCCGGGTTCGGTTAGATAATGAAGATCTGATTCTAGGGTATGTTTCAGGAAAGATCCGACGTAGTTTTATACGGATACTGCCAGGAGATAAAGTCAAAATTGAAGTAAGTCGTTATGATTCAACCAGAGGGCGTATAATTTATCGACTCCGAAACAAGGATTCAAAAGATTAGGCGGGTTTTATTCGTTTTATTCAATAGGATTCGAAATGAAAAATTTCAAGAAACTTATTTTCTACCAAAAAGTAGATTGAGAATTAAGATTGAGGAATGACAAATATGAAAATAAGAGCTTCCGTTCGTAAAATTTGTGAAAAATGTCGACTAATCCGCAGGCGAGGGCGCATTATAGTAATTTGTTCCAACCCGAGACATAAACAAAGACAAGGATAAGGATAATCAGACTCGCTAAAGGACTCAATGTACAAATAAGGAATCTGTTTTGATGTGAAATGGATATATCCATATATTTCTGATTCATATTTATGAGATGATAAAATATGGCAAAAGCTATGCCGAGAATCGGTTCACGTAGGAATGGGCGTATTGGTTCGCGTAAGAGTGCACGTAGAATACCAAAGGGAGTTATTCATGTTCAAGCAAGTTTCAATAATACTATCGTAACGGTTACAGATGTACGGGGTCGTGTGGTTTCCTGGTCCTCGGCCGGTACTTGCGGATTTAAGGGTACAAGAAGAGGGACACCCTTTGCAGCTCAAACTGCAGCTGCAAATGCTATTCGTACAGTAATAGATCAAGGTATGCAACGAGCCGAAGTCATGATAAAGGGTCCCGGTCTAGGAAGAGACGCAGCATTACGCGCTATTCGTCGAAGTGGTATACTATTAACTTTCGTACGGGATGTAACCCCTATGCCACATAATGGCTGTAGACCCCCGAAAAAAAGACGTGTGTAGAAATAAACAGTGAATAAATTTCAAGAGAAACAAGAGAAATAAATAATTCAATCAAATAAAAAAATATTACTATGGTTCGAGAGAAAGTAAGAGTATCTACTCGGACACTACAGTGGAACTGTGTTGAATCAAGAACAGACAGTAAACGTCTTTATTATGGGCGCTTTGTTCTGTCTCCCCTTATGAAAGGCCAAGCCGACACAATAGGCATTGCGATGCGAAGAGCTTTGCTTGGAGAAATAGAAGGAACATGTATCACACGTGTAAAATCTGAGAACGTCCCACATGAATATTCTACTATAGCGGGTATTCAAGAATCGGTTCATGAGATTTTAATGAATTTAAAAGAAATTGTATTGAGAAGTAATTTATATGGAACTTGTGACGCGTCTATTTGTGCCAGGGGCCCGGGATATGTAACTGCTAGAGATATCATCTTACCAACTTGTGTAGAAATCGTCGACAATACACAACATATAGCTAGCTTGACAGAACCAATTAATTTTTGTATTGGATTAGAAATCGAGAGAAATCGCGGATATTTTATAAAAATGCCGCATAACTTTCAAGATGGAAGTTATCCTATAGATGCTGTATTCATGCCGGTTCGAAATGTGAATCATAGTATTCATTCCTATGGGAATGGGAATGAAAAACAAGAAATACTCTTTCTGGAAATCTGGACAAATGGGAGTTTAACTCCGAAAGAAGCACTTCATGAAGCCTCTCGGAATTTGATTGATTTATTTATTCCCTTTTTAAATAAGGAAGAAGAAAACTTACCTTTAGAGGATAATCAAGACACGGTTACCTTATCTCCCTTTAGTTTTCATGATAAATTGGATAAACTCAGAAAAAACAAAAAAAAAATAGCATTGCAATCGATTTTTATTGACCAATCCGAATTGTCTCCCAGGGTCTATAATTGCCTCAAAAAGTCCAATATATATACATTATTTGAACTTTTGAATAACAGTCAAGAAGATCTTATGAAAATTGAACATTTTAGGCTAGAAGATGTAAAAGAGA